TGCATATGTAGAAAGCCTTTTTTTTTCTAGTATTTACTAGACGATTTGATCTCTTTTTCCTTCTTTCTATAGTGAAGATAGTCGCACGTAATGACAGATCACGGCCATATTATTAAAAGCTTGTGGTAAAAATGGATTTCGTTCTAGTGCCCGGAAATAATATTCCAAAGCTTTTGTATGCTCTCCGTTGCTTGTGTGTATAAGACCTATGTTATAGAGTATATAACTTCTATCATAGGGATCAATTTCTGGTCGCGTAGCTTCATAATAATTCTGTAAAGCTTCTGCATAATTTCCTTCGGATTGAGCCGACATCCGTTACGGTCGTTCATTCTTGTAAAAGAATCTCCGTTCCAGAACCATACGTGAGATTTTCATCTCATACGGCTCCTCCCTTCTGTGCATAGTACTAAAAGTAATAATTCATGTAATCAAAATTTAACTATTCTCATTATGAACTGACAGGAGCTGGTATTTTTACAAGAAATTTCTAACCAGCCTTCCCACAAGAGGTTTTTTCTTACCACCAATCGTATTAGTGATAGATAGAAATGGTAACTCCAACAATTTCTTTGTACTCAACGCTTACGATTTCCAGGAATTAGTCACTTCAACGGTCTTTGATGGTTATACGGGTACCCAAAGCACGAATGAGATGGATCTTAGTTTTCCCAACCATTCTTGTTAGTCCCGATACCGATAAGGAAAAGGGTTATTTATAACAAAGTTTTCGTGTTGTTGATTCCTAGGTGTAGTGCTTTTTCCACAATGCCACCTATTGATACTAATTAAGTAGGATTGACCTCTAATAAATAACCTATAGATGTAACCTTTCGCTCAATACTAAAATCGATAATTGAAGCATCTAAGGCTGCATCAATCGAGGATACACGACAGAAGGAATTGCTCTATCTCTAAACTTCACCTTCACCAAGCGTAGGTTTCTTTCACTAATTTGTTTTTTTATATTCCTAACTACGTTCTTTTTCTCGTAAAACTGAGGGGTAAAAAAACAAGAAAAGAATCAAATCGCACCATCTCTGTAATAGGTAAATGCCTTTTTTTCTCCTGAAGTTGTCGGAATTATTCGTAATAAGATATTGGCTACAATTGAGGAGGTCTTATCAATAAAATTTCCATTTATTCGAGATCTAGGCATAATTATCAATTCATTCTATAATTATTTTCATTACCCTTCGGGGAAAACGATCCCACAAAAAAAGGAATTGTACAGTACAAAATAACATAAAAACAGACTAATTGGAAAAACGTGGGGCACAAATTGTCCCCCCTTTTGACAAAGATTAAATGAAATAGTTGAATCAAATTATATTTCATTCCAATTTCGTAGTATACTATTACTATTTCATCTAAGTTTAATAACCAAGTTTCCTATGTATTGATTTTGATAACTCGATAAGTTTTGATTTGGTTATGAAAAGGAAAAAGAATTGAATAATCATTCCATGATAAAAAAATAAGGTAACCATCCTTTATTTTAATTATTTAAATTTTATTTTGTTTGCATAACGTATATGTACCACGCCATACAGTTTAAATCGAAAAATGAATCGGACGATTCATGAATTTTGAATAGATCATGTGGTAGCTAATGAAAGAAGTTGTTGTTGATAAATATGAAATTGGAAAAAAAATTTTCTTCCTATGGAACCACCAGGCGGTCATACCTGTACTACAATTAAGATGAATGACTCGCTATTAATTCGGGTTTTGGTCAAGAATAAGATTCCGTAGGAGGGATGGCTGAGTGGTTCAAGGCGTAGCATTGGAACTGCTATGTGAACTTTTGTTTACCGAGGGTTCGAATCCCTCTCTCTCCTTTTCTTTTCATTTATCAACGTTACGTATCAAATCAAATAATAATTGATATCATTATTCTAACAGTCCTTATTTGATAGAGATTCTCTATCCCTAATTAGAGCCTGTGATACGTAAAATACAAATAGAAATATTGTATTGATATTGAAAAGAAGAAAAAGAATCCTATTGTTGATCCATTTTTGATATGTAAATGAGACAAGGTACTCTATTTACTTCAGCGAAGGGGGTAAAAATTGTATGAACCTTGCTTTTTTTATTTTCGTTAGAATCAAGTCTGACGGGAATAATATTCTACGACCAACAACTCATTTATTTTCAAACCGATCAATTTATTATCTATTATTTGATTTACAAATCCTTTATATTGTAAGGAATCAATAGTCAAATGGTTTGGCAATTCCCCGCGGGGGGATGAAACAAGATAATTTTGAATCAGAGCTTTCGATCTTTCTTTATCCTTCGTAGTAATAATATCTCGGGGTTTGCAACGATAACTTGGTATATCCACTATACGACCATTAACTAAAATATGTCTATGGTTAACTAATTGTCTGGCTCCAGGAATGGTCGAAGCCATACCTAATCGAAAAAGGATGTTATCCAAACGCATCTCGAGTAGTTGTAGTAAAACCTGACCTGTTGACCCTTTGGCTTTTCCAGCAATATGCACATATTTAAGTAATTGTCGCTCTGCCAGACCATAATGAAAACGCAATTTCTGTTTCTCTTCTAAACGAATACGATATTGTGATCTTTTTCCAGAGCGCAATTGGGTTTGAAGATCACTTCCAGATCTGGGGCTTTTACTAGTTAGTCCCGGTAAAGACCCCAGACGGCGTATTTTTTTGAAACGAGGTCCTCGGTAACGAGACATATAAATAAAGGCTCCCTTTTTGATTCACTTTCATTTGAAAAAAAAAAATTATAATTATAATATTATATAAATCTAAAATTTAAATATAAAAAAATATTATAAAATATATAAAATAAATTCAGACTGAACTAAAGGATCAGCAAAGCAAAACGCAATCTACTGAAGTATTACAAAGCAGAATGAAATAAATTTTATCAATATTTTTATTTTTTGTATATATAATATAGTGAAGTTCAAGCGAAGGCTACGTTTTAAAATTTCTTATTTCAAATTTCTTCTGTAAAGATCTAGTTAACTTTTTTTATTCATAGCTATAGCTGTAAGTTACCATGATATAATAACTCGACATTTAGAGAAAGCAAGAGTAGATATTTTAAATCATGCAAAGAAAAAGAGCCGGCTATCGGAATCGAACCGATGACCATCGCATTACAAATGCGATGCTCTAACCTCTGAGCTAAGCGGGCGGATATAAGATCAATAGTGTATAGGAAACTCTCGGATCTTAGCTATTACCTGGTGATTCTTCTTTTTTTTTCATTTATTGATTATTTAAATTTCTTCTCTATTTCTATTCTTATTTATTCTATTTATAGTTATTAGTTATAGATTTTATATTCTATATTATAAAATATAAAATAAGAATCTTTAGATTATTTATATCTAGATATTATATCTAGATATATAAATAGAAATTAAATTCCATATTCATATTATTCTATTAATCAAATTATCATATTATAATTTAGAATTAAAAATCTTTAAAAAAGAATAAATATCGAGCGTTCTACTATTTTTAATTCCGCTATAAAAAAGAAGGGGGAGTCAAGGCATAGATATATGTGGGATATATCTATATATATTGAATTGCGGATACATCAATGATAGAATAATTTCGGATTGAAACAAATAGGGTTCATCCAATAGAGATGAAATGATAGAATGGAGGACGGCAAAAAAAAATAGCAGCATACACTCTTTCGATACAGGAATCCTTACCTAATGAATTCAACAGTTCCAAGATCAATGAAAGAGGTGTATGGAATTACAATTGGATCCTTGTATCATATCAAATATCAAAGCAAAGGGGGATATGGCGAAATTGGTAGACGCTACGGACTTGATTGGATTGAGCCTTGGTATGGAAACCTTGCTAAGTGGTAACTTCCAAATTCAGAGAAACCCTGGAACTAAAAATGGGCAATCCTGAGCCAAATCTTTATAAAAAATGGAAAATGAGAATAAAAAGGGATAGGTGCAGAGACTCAATGGAAGCTGTTCTAACGAATGAAATTGACTACGTTACGTTAGTAGCAAGAATACTTCTATCAAATGATAGAAATGACAGTAAAGGATAAGCTTATATACCTAATACATACTGACATAGGAAAGATTAATCACAACCCTCTATTTCGATATTTAGATTCTTTCTATATTAATTAGAATGATAGAGATCAAATAATCATTCTAAAGATCATAAAATCTATGAAAAAAGGAAGAATTATTCTGAATCCATTCCCATTTTCCAATTGAAGTTTAAATTGGAATAGAATTCTAATATTCATTGATCAAATGATTCATTCCAGAGTTTCATAGATCCTTTGAAAATTAATAGGACGAGAATAAAGAGAGAGTCCCATTTTACATGTCAATACCGACAACAATGAAATTTATAGTAAGAGGAAAATCCGTCGACTTTTAAAATCGTGAGGGTTCAAGTCCCTCTATCCCCAAGAAAAGCCCATTTTACCTCCTCTTATTTCTTTATCTTCTTTTTTTTTCATCAATGGTTCAGTTCAACCAAAATTAAATATCTTTCTCATTTCATTCACTCTGTTCTTTCACAAACGGATCCGAATAGAAATCCTCGTTTCTTCTTCCAATCCAATTTCATTTGTATAGATACGATACCTGTACAAATGAACATATATATATAGATTCAAGGAATCCCCGTTATTGAGTCATTCACAGTCCATATCATTATCCTTACATTTACAATACAAAGAAAGTCTTCTTTTTGTTTTGAAGATCTAAGAAATTGAGGAGCTAGGTACAATTTGTTAAGACTTTTTTAGTTCTTTTCATTGACATAGATACAAGTACTCCGCTAGGATGATGCACAGGAAATGGTCGGGATAGCTCAGTTGGTAGAGCAGAGGACTGAAAATCCTCGTGTCACCAGTTCAAATCTGGTTCCTGACACGTGAATAATGTATCGGATAAATATTCATACCTCATACAAATGAAATTCATTGATACGGATCGGGATACATATTCTTTACTTTCCTTTTCATTTTTATTTTTTTCCTCTCTGTTCATACTTTGATCTTATTTCAAATTTAAAAAAGATGTTAAATTTTCGTATATATCTAAAATTTCATAAAAAAATTAGATAAAAAGATTCAGAGTGAAAGGATAAGAATAGAAAGGATGTTTTTCAGACACAGTACAAATCAACCCCGATTCCTTTCATTTTGCATTTCTGCATTTCGTCTCTTCCGTCTTTTTTTTCATATTTTTTTTTCTCACTCTTGCTCAATTTCCGGGGCCCCCCCTAAGTGATGTGTGCGGTACAAAGTTCATGGTGCAGAACTCTTTTGAGTCATCCTAGTCTTTCTGCTCATACAAAATGTATATGATATCTTTCCAATTGGGGAATATCAATGAGAACCTCTTTTTTTAGCCACCCCCGTATGAATTAAAGTCCAGTTACTCTGTTTCATCTAGAAGGGAATGAAAAAATGTTCTTTGATTGAAATGAAATCTGGAGTCGTGTCGTATAAGTAAAAAGGAGTTTCTTATCATTCAAAGAGCATCTTGTATTTCATATAAATTGGGAGTGGAGTAATATAGTCTTTACGTAAGGACCAGCCTATCCAACTTTCAGGCATCAAGATACGTTTAAGGCGAGGATGATTCTCATAAGAAATTCCCAACATATCATAAGATTCCCGTTCCTGAAAATCCGTGCTTCTCCAAATCCAGAAAACGGATGGGGTTCGAGGATTACTCCTGGGGGCAAATACTTTTATGCATACCTCCTCTGGTTTATCTATACCATAACGTATTTTCGTAAGGTGATACACACTAGCTAAAAATCCGCCTGATGCTACATCATAGGCACACTGGGAGCGTAAATAATTGTAACCATATACCATATACATATAAAATGACAGCAATTGAGTCCCAATCTTCGGTTTTTATTTGTAAAGTCTCTATTCTTCGGCAATCAAAGCCTAAAGATCTATGAACTAGCTCATGCTTGACTAGCCAATCATATAAATGAATTTGCATCTCCTTCATCTCTACCACATTTTTCTTTGTATCAATACTTCACATTGATAATGAAATTATTAAAGACTGACCCGCTCTTTCTTATTCTGCACAAAGGAACCCTGCCTGATTAACTAATTCGTAAGAAGATACTGACCCTTTGGACTTTAAATCTTTTTCAAATTCAAATCCAAAAGGTATCTCTGAAGTAGATGGTGATTGATAGAGTAATCCTTGATTATAATTTCCAGTATTAGTACTGTGTCGAAGGTAAACCTTRTGATTAGTAGTAAAACATCGATTCTCCTATTGATACACAGTTCTATCTTCAACTTCAAAGATTTTTTGAGATATCTTCTTACGAAGTTTCGTTATAGCATCTATAATTGCCTCTGGCTTAGGCGGACAACCTGGCAAATAGACATCCATAGGAATTAGTTTAGCGACTCCGTGAACAGTACTATAAGAATCAGTACTGAACATCCCTCCTGTAATAGTACAGGCTCCCATAGCAATTACATATTTTGGTTCAGGCATTTGCTTATATAATCTTACTAAAGAGGGAGCCATTTTCATTATTACCATTCTGGCCATTAAAATGAGGTCTGCTTGTCTTGGGATCGATCTTGGCACCAACCCATAATGATCAAAGTCGAATCGCAAGCCTATATAATGAAGCAAATTCAATGAAACAACAACTAGTACCATAGAGAAGCGGCCATAAACTGGAGAGTCTTGGCCAATTAGAGAGATCATTCACTGTAGTTGAAATAATTGAATGGGGGGTTGTTTGGTTAAGTAATGGAAACTCAACCAAATTCATAACTATCTCAATGTCATCCTTTCCTTCCTTTTTCTTTTGATTGTCTAAATATTCATCTAAGACCATTCCAATGCTCCTTTTCGCCATGCATAAACTGAACCCACAATTGGGATAAGCATGAATATGAAAACTTCTATAAATACAGATACACCCAATACATCAAAACTCATTGCCTATGGATAAAGAAAGACCATTTCAACATCAAAAATAATAAAAACTAGAGCAAACATGTAATAGCGAATTCAGAATTGTACCCAAGCATCCCCCATGGGTTCTATACCTGATTCATAACTAGAAAGCTTTTCTGGCCCTTCCCTAATCAGAGCTAAAATTCCAGAAATGACAAATGCCAAGATAGGAATAATGCTTGATATTATTAGAAATGCCCAGAAAATATCATATTCGTGAAGCAGAAACATATAAATTACTCCTATGAATGTGGAATAGGCTGAATTATTCCATTTGAATTGGAATTTTAAATTAATCTAGACCTTCTTAGGTGAAATAAGAAAAGAATTTAGTTTGATCAAATCAAACCGCATAGTTGAGAGTTTGTTTGCTGTAGGCCATGCCTTCTTTCAAGATTCATCTAATGTCATCCCACTTCTATATTTTTTTATTTTTTTATTATTATACTTATTCTTATTTCTTATACCTTATACTAAGATACTAAGTATAAGGTATAAGAAATAAGAATACTTAGTAATTAGTTTATACTTATCTTATAAAGTAAAGACTTATCCTATTTATCTTATACTTAATATCTTAATCTTATAAATTTATAAAAAAATCTTATAAATAAATATAAAGTCTTATAAAATAAAGAATCTTCTTTATGGTAAAGAAAAAATTATAAAGAAATTCAATAAAATTGAAAATAATAATCATTAAGAATTCAATATCAATAGAATATTGTAATATTATTACTATATTTTTATTACTATAACTATAATAGTATAGTAATATTTAATTTGATGGAATCATGAATGTTCGGCATAATATAGGATCCCTCTAATAATCTCCTCCTAATAGTCTAATAGAAAGAATCACACATTATCAAGCAATTCGACAGACCAAAAATACTCAAGATCAAGAAAAGAATAGGTCCTAGATCCATGCGACTTAGGATTGGATTTGCTTGGGTCAGGTTGAAGTCTTTAGACAGTATTCTTTCATGATTTTAATTTCATGAATTGACTGGGTTTGGGTATACCAAACCCCAAAAATGTATAAATAACTCTTTGATCATGGGCAATAAAAGAGGAAAAATTCATTCATGAAAATGGATAAAGAAATATGGGTATTTGATCCGAGATTTGACAAATACCAATTGGGCCCGTTAAAATAAATTATTGTGTTTATTTTATTGTTCCTACTATTAAAATAAAACTACTAAAATCTCTATACAAAACAAAAATGGAATGTATAATGTATTAGTATTAAGTATTAGGGCTATACGGACTCGAACCGTAGACCTTCTCGGTAAAACAGAGAAAACTGATTATTATCGAAATGATTCGAACTGTTTCAAAGACCCAACATGCATTTTGTTGCATTGGGCTCTTTCATCAACTGATGTAAAGATCTGTTAGTCCACCATTTTTTTCTTTACAGGAAGATAAAAAGATAATGAGACGGTTCCATGTGCTCTGATTCATTATTTGTATCCTGATCTAGGAGCAATACCAAAGTATTTCAAAGAAAAGTGACCTTGATTTAGGTCTGCCTTCGGCCTAGATCAACCTAAGTGAAACGGAGTCTCTATCGCTCCACTGCAAGAGTAAAATATGAGACTTCATACACCTCAAAGCTCATAGGACGACAAGAGGTTCTTTTGAGACCCTTATACTCATTATGCCTGGCATTGAATGGACTGGACATTTACCTTACAATGGCATGTTCTATTTGATTGATTTGGCAGTGGAATTCGCACCTGAATCGGATCGAACCAAATATTTGTCAGGCTATTTTTCTCTTGTTCTCTCGAATCTACGGAATAAGACATCGACTTCTCAAAAAGATCAATTATGGTCATTGCATAATGGGCTTCCTTGAAAAGCATTGGCGCACGTGTAAACGAGGTGCTCTACCTAACTGAGCTATAGCCCTTATCATAAATCATAACTATTTTAACATAGAGGCAATTTCTTGTCAAGAAGAGTATCCCATATGCATATGATAACTCTCCGATCCGTTTACTGGTAAAAGATTGATATTGCTTAGAAAGCATATTTTAACTAGAATCCATCGAAGTGATGAAGACCTTTTTTGTGGTGATAAATAACCTACTTAACCCAGTGGTTAGAGTATTGCTTTCATACGGCGGGAGTCATTGGTTCAAATCCAATAGTAGGTAGAACTTATTAGATACCATGGAATCAGGTATCTAATAAGTTTTTCTACCCATCCTCTTTTTTTCGTTCTATCATAAGATTAATCAGATTAGACTTCATTGTGTTCAATTTGGTTCAATTTTTGGAATCAAAATGTAGTGTATAATAAGGAACTCTTTTAATTATTTTTTTGATTCTTTTTATTTTTATTGAATGCATTGACTACTACTGGGAAATCACATTGACAGCCTCTACTCGTGTCCTAGCTCGTCTGAGAGCTAGATTTGACTCAATTGCTTGTCTCTTACCCTCAGCTCTACTCAAGTTATCTTCAGCTATTTCAAGAGTTTGTTGAGCTTCTTGTGCATCAATGTCAGTACTAAATTCTGCATCATTTCCTAAAATAGTTATCTCATTATTACTTATTCTAGCGAAACCGCCCATAAGAGCCACTGTTAACCATTGGTCGTTTAGCCGTATTCTCAAAAGACCTATATCTACAGCCGTGGCAATGGGGGCATGGTTTGGTAATACGCCAATTTGTCCACTATTCGTAGATAAAATAATTTCTTTCACTTCGGAATCCCAAATAATTCGATTAGGAGTCAGTACACAAAGATTTAAGGTCATTTCTTCAATTTGCTCTCCTCTTCTAAGTCTTCTAAGTTAATAGCTTTCGCGGTAGCTTCATCGATGTTACCCACCAAATAAAAGGCCTGTTCGGGAAGACCATCTAATTTTCCGGAAAGGATGAGTTGAAATCCCCGAATTGTTTCTGCGAGACCAACATATTTCCCCGGAGAACCAGTAAAGACTTCTGCCACAAAGAAGGGTTGTGATAAGAAACGCTCAATCTTTCGTGCTCTTGCTACAGTTAAACGATCTTCTTCGGATAATTCGTCCAACCCAAGGATAGCTATAATGTCCTGAAGTTCTTTGTAACGTTGTAAAGTTTGCTTAACTCTTTGAGCAGTTTCATAATGTTCCTCGCCAACGATCCGAGGTTGTAACATGGTTGACGTTGAATCTAAGGGATCTACTGCTGGATAAATACCTTTGGCAGCTAATCCTCTTGATAATACGGTAGTAGCATCTAAATGTGCAAATGTCGTGGCAGGAGCAGGGTCGGTCAAATCATCCGCAGGTACATAAACTGCTTGGATCGATGTTATAGATCCTTCTTTGGTAGAAGTAATTCTTTCTTGCAAAGAACCCATTTCCGTACTAAGGGTAGGTTGATAACCCACTGCGGAAGGCATTCTACCTAATAAGGCAGATACTTCGGACCCTGCTTGAACGAAACGAAAGATATTATCGATGAATAGAAGTACGTCTTGCTCATTAACATCCCGGAAATATTCCGCCATGGTTAGGGCAGTCAAGCCAACTCTCATACGAGCTCCTGGCGGTTCATTCATTTGACCATAGACTAGAGCTACTTTGGATTTTCCAAGATTTTTTTCATTAATCACCCCGGATTCTTTCATTTCCATGTAGAGATCATTTCCTTCACGAGTACGCTCCCCTACTCCGCCAAATACGGATACGCCTCCATGAGCTTTGGCAATGTTGTTGATCAATTCCATGATGAGTACTGTTTTACCCACCCCAGCTCCCCCAAATAGTCCGATTTTTCCTCCACGGCGATAGGGGGCTAAAAGATCCACCACTTTAATCCCTGTTTCAAAGATTGATAATTTCGTATCTAACTGTATGAAGGCGGGTGCAGATCTATGAATAGGAGATGTTGTGCGAGTATCAACAGGACCAAAATTATCAACAGGTTCCCCAAGAACGTTGAAAATTCGTCCGAGAGTAGCTCCGCCGACTGGAACACTTAGTGGAGCTCCCGTGTTAATCACTTTCATTCCTCTCATCAGACCATCTGTAGCGCTCATAGCTACAGCTCTTACTCGATTATTTCCTAATAATTGTTGTACCTCACAAGTTACATTAATTTGCTGACCGGCCATATCTCGAGCCTTAATTACCAAAGCATTATAAATATTAGGCATCTTGCCCGGTGGAAAAATGACATCCAGTACTGGGCCAATAATTTGAGCGATACGCCCTAGGTTTTGTTCTTCAAGTGTGGAAACCGCAGGATCAGAAGTCGTGGTATTGCTTCTCATAATCGTAAATCATAATAATAATATGTCGAAATTCCTTTTTAATACTGAATCAAAAATAAGTATCCGATAGCAAGTTGATCGGTTAATTCCATAATCCATAATGAAGTAAATGGAAGTTAGCATTCGATTGAGTTGGTACCACCCAATGGAATCCAATTTAATCCTTTACTCATTCAATGAGTAAATTTTCAATTCAACGAGCCAACCAATCCTTTTTTCACAAGTGGATGAATAAGAATCATGAATCAGTGTATTTCATTTCCCTATCTTTTAGAAATGACCGTCTAGATTAGATTATCTATTATCTATGAATTCTATGAATATTAAATTCTAACCTGAATTTTTTTATTCATGATTTTTATCTCATTGACCATTGTTCTTTACTTTATTTTCTTATCTTCTTTTCCAATTTATTGTATTTTTTTTTTTGTTGTGCACCTATCATTTTTCTTTATATACCATATCTGTTCCCTTTGCTGGATGAATTATGTCTCTTTTCATATCTAGGATTTACATATACAACATACAGTATATTACTGTCAAGGGAGGTTCCTCATATTATTTATTTATTTTTTTAACTTTAGCTTTAGTATATGTATATTATACTATACTATACTATAACTTATACTATAACTATATTAATATTATTCTATTTATTCTATTGTAATACTAAATACATACTAAATTATACTAATTATTAATTATAATAATTTTAAATAATAAATAATTAAATAATATTTAATATTTATTTATATATTATTATTTATATTATTATTTATATTTATTTACATTATTATATTCATATTTTATATATATATTTATATATATATATATTATTATTATTTATATATATTATTTATATTTATTATTATTTATATTTATTTATATAATTTATATATATTATATATATATATATATATTCATTATTCATATTCAAATGAGTATGAAGAAGAAGATCAATTCCATTATAAATTTTAAAAACGACGATTGGGTTGCGCCACATATATCAAAGAGTATAAAATAATGATGTATTTGGTGAATCAAATACATGGTCCAATAACGAACCCTTTTCCAATTTTAATTATTCATTAGTTGATAATATTAGTTTAGTTAAATATTTTTTGTTTGAATTTGAAAGATCTTTTTTTAAAAGATTTCATTCACGCCTAATTCATATCGAGTAGACCTTGTCGTTGTGAGAATTCTTAATTCATGAGTTGTAG